AAATTGAAATAAGATGGCTGAGTAAAATATAAGCGGTAGGTTGTAAATCTATTTAGAGGAAATCCTTCTTATTAAGTTTTATAGTGTAAAAAAAACGTTAGGTTGCAAATCTAAAGATGTAATTAACTAAAACTTAAGAAATTTCTTATAAATAACTTTGAAGGTTACTAGTTTTATTTAACTTAAAGTTTTAAATTATTAAGTTAAAGGTTAAGCCAAGAGAGTAAAAAAGAGGCAATTTAAAAGTTTCGCCTCTATAAATTTAGGTAAAAATTAAGTTAAAGGTTAAGTCAAGAGAATAAAAAAAGAGGCAATAGGTTAAGCCAATAGAATAAAAAAAGAAGGTCCTCAGATTCCTAAAATATGTAATATAGAAATTAAAGGTAAAATTAAGGTTATTTTTCTTTTAGTAATTATTCATTTTGGAGTTGTAGGATAAATTAATAGCACAAAAAAAATAATTCGTATATAAAAAAATAAAGTAAGTAAAGCAGAAATTAATAAAATTAATAAGATAAAAAAATTAGATGTGATTACTAATTCTTGGATTATTATTCATTTAATAAAAAATCCTGTAAAAGGAGGAAGTCCTCCTAAAGATAATAAAGCTATAAAAGTTACTATTTTTATAGTTATTCTAAAAGTTTTGTTGGTAATAAGAGAAGATAGATAAAATCTTTGTTGATAAAAAAATAAGAAAGTAATAGTTAAGATTATTAAACAATAGGTAAATAAATAAATTATTCATATTATTTCTCTAATTAAAATAGCAGTTAATATTCAAGCTATGTGACTGATTGAAGAATAAGCTAATAATTTTCGAAGAGAAGTCTGATTGAGTCCTCCAATTGCTCCTACTCTGGCTGAAATAAAAATAAAAATTATAAATAAAAATTCATTTGTTTTTGCCAGGTGAGAAAGAAGACTTAAAGGGGCAATTTTTTGAAGAGTTAAAAGAATTGTAGTATGAGATCAATTTAAACTTTCTATTACAATTGGAAATCAAAAATGGAAGGGAGCTACGCCTCTTTTTAAAAATAATCTAATTATAATTCCTATAGAAGCTCATTCAAAAAGTGTATTAATTACAAGAGCAGAAAATATAATTACTAAAGAAGCAAGAGTTTGAATTAAAAAATATTTTAAAGCTGATTCAGATGAATATTGATTATTTTTAATAGAAATAAGAGCTAAAAATGATATAAGATTAAGTTCTAATCCTATTCATGCACCAAATCAAGAGGAGCTAGAAATAGCTAAAATAATTCCTATGGAAAGAGTAGATCTAAATAAAATTGAAGAAGGGTAGAGCATATTTTGGGTAATATTGAATACATCTAATACGAAAAGAGCGACAAGTCGCATAATTACGGTATCAGTGTATTCTTTTTCTCAAGCACCTTTTCCAAGATTTTTTAAAAAGAGGATCTTTCCATAAAAGGGGTATGAACCCGTCAGCTTATTTTTAGCTTATCTTTTATAAATATTTTATAAACAGGTATAAAAATACTATTAGAATTTTTAATTAAATAATTTGATATTTTTATAAAAATTTAATATATATATAAACTAAATAATCTATTATACGAATTTATTCTTAGCATAGTGTTAAAAATCGGTTGAAAGAGAAAGAAACCTTTAATAACATTATATTTAATTAATACTTAATGCGAGCTAGATATATATTAATATACTGATTATTAACTGTGATACAGAAACTCTAACTTAAATATAATATTCCAAGATATGCTTACACCTTTTAAGGAGTTAGTTTTAAAGATAGTAGACAATAAAATATTATCTTTATATATTAAAATAATTTAAATATAACATTTATAGATATATTTACATTTTTTAAATGTTTAGTTTTAAAGATAAATAGATAATAAATTATTATTGTTATATATTAAAATAATTTAAATATAATATTTTAAAACAAAAATATATTTCTAAAAGAATTAAATTTAAAGATAGAAGATAATAAATTATTATTATTATATATTAAAATAATTTAAATATATTATTATTATTTAAATTTTATAATTAAAAATATAATTATATATGAGCACGTAAAATTTTGAGTTTTAAAACTATAAAAGTTCTTTTTCCTATAATAAATGAATAAGTTAAATATTCCTATATTAAAATTTTATAGAAAAATGAATTTAGTTTTAATTAAGTAAAGTTTTGAATTTTTATATAATAAATGAATAAGTTAAATATTCCTATATTAAAATTTTATAGAAAAATGTAATTTAGTGTTGAGCACGTAAAATTTTGAGTTTTAAAAATATAAATATTTTTATAAATTATAATGGGTAATAAGTAGGGGAGAAAGGATTCTGATGATCTTTTCTAGAAAATTAAATTTTCTAGTTTAACATAGAAAATTTATTATAGTTTATTTATTTACACAAAGTTTGATTTTAGCTTGTTTATTAGTTTATTAGTTTTATATTGTATGTAAATAATTTATAATTAGAAGAATTATTTTATTTTAAAAATAAAATAAGTTTTTAAAAATTACAACAATTAGTTTTATGAATTTATTATTTAAAGATAGATATAGATATTTAATTGAAATTTGGTTAAAATTAGTGCCAGCAGTCGCGGTTAAACTAAAAATTTAAATTAATAATAATTTATTAGATAGTTACTTGTTTAAAATATTTTAATTTTTAATTTTATATATAATTAAAAGGTGAAATTTGAAGTTATTTTAAATTTATAGGAGATTTTATTTAGTAAGAAAACTATTAAGAAATATTTTTTAGACAAGGATTAGATACCCTATTATTTATTTATTAAATTAAAAATATAATGGTAGTAGATTAAAATATAAATCTAAAAGATTTGGCGGTACTTGAAACTTATTAGAGAAACTTGTTTTAATAATCGATAATCCTCGAAGAATTTCACCTTTATTTGTAATTAACAGTTTGTATACCGTCATAGATGTGATTTTTATAAAATTATTAATTATTTAAATAAACTAGATTAGTTAGACATTAGATCAAGGTGCAGCTTATATAAAGGATAAAGTGAGTTATAATATTATTAAATATATAGATGGATAATTATTTGAAAAAAGTAATTTGAAAATGAATTTAATTGTAATTAATAATTTTAATAAGATTTATTGATAATAGTTCTGAAGTATGTACATATCGCCCGTCGCTTTCATTTAATTAGATGAGATAAGTCGTAACATAGTAGATGTACTGGAAAGTGTATCTAGAAATAGTAAAATATAGTATTAATAAAAATGCCTTTTTTACAATAAGGAGATTATTGAATTTCAATATATTTTAAATTTATAAAATTTTATTTTAGTTTAATAGATTAAAGAATTTAGGTGTATATTTTAAAAAATATTTTTAATTAAAAATTAAATATTTTTAGTAATGATTATTGAAATTTTAATAATAAGATTATAATAAATAAGTATTGAAAAAGAATAGTATTTTTAATAATTTAGTAGAAAAATTAAATTACCTTTTGTATCAGGGATATTTTAAGTTTATTAAAATAATATTAAAATCTCGAAAAAAAAAGAGCTAATTTTTATTGATTGTTATTATATCAATAATATTTTTAAATAAAAATTAGTAATGAAATGTTTATCGGATTTTTTAATATCTAGTTATTAAAAAATAGAATTTAATTCTTATATTTATTTTAAGTTAATAAAATATAAATTATAAAAGGGAAAAGCTTTTTATAAAGTATAAAAATATAAATATTATAAAAAAGTTAAAGAAATAGGCTTAAAATTAGTTATTTTTATATTATGTTATAATTAATTATATTAATTTTATTATTTAAGGATAATTTATTTAAAATTATTTAATAATAAAAAGTAATTTTAAGATTTAAGTTAGAATGAATATATTAGTAGATATATAAATATAATTATTGTTTTTAAATTATTATTGAATAAATTAAAAAATTTTAGAAAAGTATAAATATAAATAAGGAATTTGGCAAAAAATATTTCCACCTGTTTATCAAAAACATGTCTGTATGAGGAAATATAGAGTCGTACCTGCCCATTGAAGTTTAAAAGGCCGCGGTAATTTGACCGTGCAAAGGTAGCATAATCATTAGTTTTTTAATTAAAAATTTGTATGAAGGGTTTGATGAGAGATAGTCTGTCTTATTTATATATATTGAATTTGACTTTTAAGTGAAAAGGCTTAAATAAAATAAAGGGACGATAAGACCCTATAAAATTTAATATAAATTATATTATTTTATAAAATTATTAGTTTATTATAAAATAATATAATAATATTTTATTGGGGCGATAGGAATATAAAATATTAACTGTTCTTTTTAAAAATTAGTTAATAATTAGTTAAGTTGATCCTTATTTTAAGATTTAAAGATAAAGTTACTTTAGGGATAACAGCGTAATTTTTTTTGAGAGTTCTTATCGATAAAAGAGATTGCGACCTCGATGTTGAATTAAAAATTCTTTATAATGTAGCAGTTATAAAAGAAGGTCTGTTCGACCTTTAAATTTTTACATGATTTGAGTTCAAACCGGTGTAAACCAGGTTGGTTTTTATCTTTTATTTTAAAAAAAAATATTTTAGTACGAAAGGATTAAATATTATAAATAATTTAATAGAAAAAGAATTTTTTTAATTTTAAAATTAAATAAGTTAAATTTATAGTAAATAATAAAATGGAGATTTTAGTAATAATTGTTAGATATTTAATTCTTATAATTTGTATTTTAGTAAGAGTTGCTTTTATTACATTATTAGAGCGTAAGGTATTAGGGTATATTCAAATTCGTAAAGGACCTAATAAAGTTGGTTATTTTGGAATTTTACAACCTTTTTCTGATGCAGTAAAATTATTTACTAAAGAACAAGTGGTACCTTCTTTTTCTACTTTTTTTCCTTATTATATATCTCCTATTTTTAGTTTATTTATAGCTTTAGTAGTATGAGTAGTTATACCTTATAAATTAGGTTTATTTAGGTTTAGGTTAAGAATATTATTTTTTTTATGTTGTATAAGATTAGGAGTTTATAGAATTATAGGAGCTGGTTGATCTTCTAATTCTAAGTATTCTTTATTAGGAGGTCTTCGAGCTGTTGCTCAAACTATTTCTTATGAAGTAAGTTTAATTTTTATTTTAATATGTTTTTTATTTTTAGTAGGAGATTATAGATTAATATCTTTAAGAAAATATCAACAAAGTAATTGAATACTTTTATTTACTTTTCCGATGGCCTTTATTTGATTAGTCTCTTGTTTAGCAGAGACTAATCGTACTCCTTTTGATTTTGCAGAGAGAGAATCTGAATTAGTTTCTGGGTTTAATACTGAATATAGAAGAGGAGGATTTGCTTTAATTTTTATAGCTGAATATGCTAGTATTTTATTTATAAGAATATTATTTGTACTTTTATTTTTAGGAGGAAATCTTATAAATATTAGTTTTTATATTAAATTAGTAGTTATTAGTATTTTTTTTATTTGGGCTCGAGGTACACTTCCTCGATTTCGATATGATAAATTAATATATTTAGCTTGAAAAAGATTTTTACCTATTAGTTTAAATTATTTAATTTTTTTTATAGGAGTAAGCTTTTGAGTATTTTTATAAAGCCATTAGGATTTAGAAATCCTGTAATATGTTTTCAAAACATTTGCTTATTCTCAGCCAAATAGCTTAATTATTTTAAGAAGAAGTCTCATCTTATTATTATAAGTGGGTTAATAAGAAAATATAAAAAATATAAAATAGTTAAGAGTTGTCCTGTAAATATATAAGGATCTTCAATAGGACGAGCACCAATTCATGTTAATAGAATTAAAATTATTACTATTGTTCAAAATATAATTTGATTTAAGGGATAGAAAGTTAATCTTCGAAAATTATTTTTATGGGTAAAGGGGATAATAAATAGAATTCTAATAGATAAAATTAGTGCAATTACTCCCCCTAGTTTATTTGGAATTGAGCGTAAGATGGCATAAGCAAATAAAAAATATCATTCAGGTTGAATATGAGTAGGTGTAATTAATGGATTAGCAGGAATAAAATTATCTGGATCTCTTAAAAAATAAGGATTTATTAAGGTTAAAAGTATTAGGATTATTAGTATTATAATAAATCCTACAATATCTTTATAAATAAAGTAGGGATGAAATGGAATTTTATCAATTTGATTAGAAATACCAAGAGGATTATTAGATCCAGTTTGATGTAAAAATAAAATATGAATTAAAGTAAGAGCAATTATTAGAAAAGGTAATAAAAAATGAAAGGTAAAAAATCGTGTTAGAGTAGCATTATTTACAGCAAATCCTCCTCATAATCATTGAACTAAAGAAATACCTATATAAGGAATAGCAGAAAATAGGTTTGTAATCACAGTTGCTCCTCAAAAAGATATTTGTCCCCAAGGAAGAACATAACCTAAGAAAGCTGTAGCTATTATTATAAATAAAATAATAATTCCTATATTTCATACATTAGTATATATATATGAACCATAATAAATTCTACGACCTACATGGATATAAAGGCAAATAAAAAAAATAGAAGCTCCATTTATATGAAGAATTCGTAATAATCAACCATAGTTTACATCTCGGCAAATATGTCTTACTCTAGAAAAAGCAAGATCAATATCAGCTGTATAATGTATAGCTAAAAATAATCCAGTAATTACTTGTAAAATTAAACATAATCCTAATAAAGATCCAAAGTTCCATAGAGTTGAAATATTAGATGGGGCTGGTATATCTACTATAGCATTATTTACAATTTTAAATAAAGGATGATATTTACGAATTGAATTTATCATTAGTTTGAAAGACGAAGAGTTCCCCTAGAATGATCAGTAATTTTAACTACTATAATTAAGGAAAGAAGAAGATATAAAATTGTAAATAAAGTTAAATTTGAAATTGGGGGGTTATAAAATGTTTTTGTTGTTAAAGTTTGTAATGAAGTAGAATATAATAAATAAAAATAAGAAGAAGGTGTTTTTCTATTTATTATTTTTATAATAGGATCTCAAATTATAAGTAATAAAGTTATTATAAGAAGAAATATAATAAAAATTATTAATGGTAAAGAAATAGAAAACGGTTCATTAGGAGCTAATGAAGCTACATAAATAAATAATACTAATATTCCTCCTAAAAAAATTAAAAAAAGAATATATGAAAATCAAAAGGATCTTATAAAAAGTCCAGCTATAATACAAATAATAATAGTTTGAAAAAGAAGAGTTAATCCTCTAGCTAAAGGATGAACAGTAGATAAAAAGATTAGAGAAATAGAAATTATAATTGGTAGAAGAGAAATAGAGACGGTCATTTTCAGAGAATAGTTTATAAAAATATTAATTTTGGGGATTAAAGAAAAGAAGAATTTATCTTTTCTCTGATATTTTAAAAGATTTTCTTATTTTCGATTTACAAGATCGATGTTTTAAAATTAAACTATTAAAATTAATGACAATTTTAGTTTATTATTATGTAAGTATTTTTTCAATTATATGTGGAGTATTAACTTTTGTACGAGATCGAAAGCATTTTTTGAGTACTTTATTAAGATTGGAGTTTATTATATTAAATATTTTTTGATTAATAAGTATAAAATTTTTTAGAGTGGGAGTTGAAGGTTATTTTGTATTATTTTTTTTAACCTTAGCAGCTTGTGAAGGAGCTTTAGGATTAAGATTATTAGTTTATATAGTTCGTTCAAGAGGAGTTGATTATTTTAGATCTTTTAATATTTTATAAATGTTAAAATATGTTTTATCTTTATTATTATTAATATCTTTAAGAGTTAGATGATTATCTTGTAAGCTTTTTCTTTTTCTTCTCTTTTTTTTAATTAGAGTAAGATTTAATTATAATTTTTTTGTAAGTATATCTAGTTTTTATTTTAATATAGATTCTTTAAGATATGCTTTAATTATTTTAAGGATTTGAATTATTATTTTAATTATTCAAGCAAGGGAAAAAATTTATAAAGAAAATAATCATTTTAGTCTTTTTATAACTATATTAATTATATTATTAGTTTTTTTAATTTTAACTTTTAGAGTTATGGATTATTTATTATTTTATATTAGATTTGAAAGTTCTTTAATTCCTACTTTAATTTTAATTCTTGGTTGAGGATATCAACCTGAGCGATTACAAGCAGGGGTGTATATATTATTTTATACTTTATTTGCTTCATTACCTTTATTAATTTCTATTATTAGTTTATATAAAATAAATGGGAGTTTAGTAATAGGTTTTATAAATATAGATAGAGAAAATAGAGTAATTTATTTTATTTGATATTTAGCAAGAATTTTTGCATTTATGGTTAAATTACCTATATTTTTAGTTCATTTATGATTACCTAAAGCTCATGTAGAAGCTCCAGTAGCAGGATCAATAATTTTAGCTGGTGTTTTATTGAAATTAGGGGGATATGGTTTAATTCGTATACTTTATTTATTTTCATATATTAATATATATATTTCTTGAATTTGATTATCAATTAGATTAGTAGGAGGAGTTATTGTTAGATTTTCTTGTCTTCGTCAAGTGGATATAAAAGCTTTAATTGCTTATTCTTCTGTAGTTCATATAGGATTAGTTTTATGCGGACTTATAAGATTTAATTGATGAGGTTTAAATGGTGCTTTAGTTGTTATAATAGGACATGGTCTTTGTTCTTCGGGATTGTTTTGTTTAGCTAATATAACTTATGAACGTATAGGAAGACGAAGAATAATAATTAGAAAGGGAATATTAAATATTATACCTAATATAGCATTATGATGATTTTTATTAAGAGTTGGAAATATAGCAGCTCCTCCTACTTTAAATTTATTAGGAGAAATTTGTTTATTTATTAGGATTTTAAGTTGAAATAAATTAAGTATATTAGGATTAAGAATTTTATCTTTTTTTAGGGCATGTTATACCTTATATTTATATTCAATAAGACAACATGGAAAATTTTATAGTTCTTTATTTTCTTGTTGTTCTGGTAAAGTTGCTGAATATTATACATTATCTCTTCATTGAATTCCTTTAAATTTAGTAATTTTAAGAGCTCATTATGTTTTTTATTTAATTTAAATTAGAGTAGTTTATAAAAAATGTTAGTTTGTGGAATTAAAGAAGTAAATATATTTATCTCTAATTATGTGAAATGTAAAAATATATTATACAAGTTTAGTATTTTTATTAATTATTTCTTTAAGGAGAATTGTGTATAGATTAATTTGTTTATTATATAAGTATTCTATATTTTTAGAATGAGAATTAGTATTAATAAATACTTGTTATTTTAGTATAACCTTAATTTTTGATTGGATATCACTAATATTTATAAGTTTTGTTATATTTATTTCAAGTATAGTTATTATATATAGAGGTAGATATATAATTAGAGATAAAAATTTATCTCGTTTTATTTATTTGGTTTTAGGATTTGTTATTTCAATAATTTTATTAATTATTAGTCCTAATATAGTTAGGATTTTATTAGGATGAGATGGGCTTGGTTTAATTTCTTATTTATTAGTAATTTATTATCAAAATGAAAAGTCTGCTGCAGCAGGAATATTAACAGTTCTTTCAAATCGGGTAGGAGATATTGCTATTCTTTTAAGAATTGCTTTTATAGTTAGAAAAGGTAGATGAAGTTTTATTTTTTATAATAGAGAAAGGGAATTTTATAATAAAATAATTTTATCTTTATTATTAATTTTAGCTGGTATAACAAAAAGAGCTCAAATTCCTTTTTCAGCTTGATTACCTGCTGCAATAGCAGCTCCTACTCCAGTTTCAGCTTTAGTTCATTCTTCAACTTTAGTAACAGCTGGGGTATATTTAATTATTCGAGTTAGATTTCTTTTATCTGAAAGAGAGAAAATTATTTTATTATTATTAGCAAGTATAACTATATTTATAGCAGGATTAGGAGCAAATTTTGAGTATGATTTAAAAAAAATTATTGCTTTATCTACTTTAAGACAATTAGGAGTAATAATAGGAATTTTAGCTTTAGGAAAGCCTGATTTAGCTTTTTTTCATTTAATAAGTCATGCTTTATTTAAAGCTTTATTATTTATATGTGCAGGAAGAATTATCCATAGTATTAAAGATTTTCAAGATATCCGATTTATAGGAAGATTAGTAATACAAATACCTTTAACTACAATATATATAAATTTAGCAAATTTATCTTTATGTGGGATTCCTTTTTTAGCTGGATTTTATTCGAAAGATTTAATTTTAGAAGTTATTTTTATATCTAATATTAATAGAATCATTTTTTTATTATTTGTTTTTAGAACTGGATTAACTGTTTGTTATACTTTTCGTTTAGTTTATTATACTTTAAGTAGAATTAGAAATTTAGGATCTTTTTCTAGTATTGAAGATGAAAGAGATAATATAAATTATTCTATATTAGGATTAGGAATAGGAGCTATTTTAGGAGGGGCATTATTATCTTGATTAATTTTTCCTTATCCGAATATAATTTGTATAAGACTATTAATTAAACTTTTAATTATAGGAGTAAGAATTTTGGGAGCAGTTTTTGGATATGTTTTAAATTTATTTTCTACTAGAGAACAATTAAAATCTTTTTTTTTATATTTTATAGTAGTTTATTTTGGTTCAATATGATTTTTATCTTATTTATCTACAATAAAAATAAATAAATATATTTTAAAAATAGGAAGAAAATTAAATAAGATAGGGGATTTAGGTTGATCTGAATTTTATGGAGGACAAGGTATTTTTAATATATTTTTTTCAGGTTCAATAAATTTACAAATAATTCAGGATAATAGAATTAAATTATATATATTAAGCTTTTTTTTAATTTTAATTGGTTTGATAATTTCTTTTATTTAAATTTATATGGCTTAAAGAGAGTATTATAGTGAAGTTATAAAGGTGATTAAATTATCTATAAATAATTTTAACTATAAATTTTTTTATGATTTAAAAAGTATAACAATTTTATTGCTAAAAAGTAGATTAGAAATCTTTCTTTGGTTTTCAGCCTTACTTTCTTGATTAAGATAATCTAATTTTATTATTAACAATAATACACCTCTTTTTGGTTTTAATCAAGAGTTTTTAAAATTTCTTTATTTTTACAGTGAAAAAGTAATGTGTTTATGGTTTACACTATAATAACAATTTATTATAATTATATAAAATAAATTTAGCTTTAAGAGCACTTTCTAAGTGCAAATTAGATGTCAAATAAAATAGACTATAAATTTAAACTAAAGACTTTAAAGTCATAAAAACAGGTCGAAACTGAAATACAATAATTTGTTTTTTAGTTATTAATTTTATTTATTTAATTTGATCAATTTAATACACCTTGATTTCATTCAAAATATAAACCTATTAATAAAATAATTAAAAAAATTAAAGTTGTAGAGATTCAAGTTGAAAGTTTTGAATAAGGAAGAATAAAAATTACAGGTAATAATAAAGTAATTTCTACATCAAAAATTAAAAAAATCACAGCAATTAAAAAAAATCGAAGTGAGAAAGGAAGGCGAGCTGATTCTTTAGGATCAAATCCACATTCAAAAGGTGAATTTTTTTCTCGATCTTTATTATTTTTTTGTGAGAGTAAAGAAGCAATAAATATAATAATAGTTGTTAAAAGAAGAGTAATTATACTAATTATAGTTATTAAAAACATTATTTTATTTAAAAGAATTTAAACTATTTAATTGGAAGTTAAATGTACTTAAATATTATACTAATAAAATTTTATCTTCCTCATCAGTAGATTGAAACAAAAAGAAATAATCAAACTACATCAACAAAATGTCAATATCAAGCAGCTGCTTCAAATCCAATATGATGATTAGAGGAGAAATGATATTGATATATACGGAATAGACAAATAATTAAAAAAGAAGTGCCAATAATAACATGAAGGCCATGAAATCCAGTAGCGACAAAAAAAATTGCACCATATACTGAATCAGCAATGGAAAAGGATGCTTCAAAATATTCTAATGCTTGAAGAGCTGTAAAATAAATTCCTAAAATAATAGTAAGAGTTAATCTTTGTAGAGCTTGTATTTGATTAGAGGAAATAATAGCATGATGAGATCAAGTTACAGTTATCCCAGAGGCAAGTAAAATAGTTGTATTTAAAAGTGGAATTTGAAAGGGGTTAAAAGGTTGAATATTTATAGGAGGCCATAAATTTCCAATTTCTACATTTGGAGTAAGTCTTCTATGAAAAAAAGCTCAAAAAAAAGAAAAGAAAAATAAAATTTCAGATATAATAAATAAGATTATTCCTCAACGTAGTCCTTTTATTACAATTAGAGTATGAAGTCCTTGATAAGTTCTTTCACGTGTTATATCACGTCATCATTGAATTATAGTAAGTAAAAGTCCTATAAATCTTAATAATAGGAGGTTTATTCTAAATTGATGAAATCATTTAATTAATCCAGTAGTTAATATTATAGCTCTAATTGAGCCAGTTAAAGGCCAAGGTCTTAGATCAACAAGATGATAAGGATGGTGATTGTAAGTAGTTGACATTAGTTTAAATTTCTGCTACATATAATATTCTTAAAATTGAAAATACATAAGATTGAATAATTGCAACAGTTGCTTCTAAGGTTAATAAAAGAATTTGTGAAAAAATTAAAAAAATTAAAAAAAAATTAGTAAGATTAGGTCCATTATTTCCTAATAGATTTAATAAAAGATGACCTGCTATTATATTAGCGGTAAGTCGAATTGCAAGAGTTCCAGGTCGGATTATATTTCTAATAGTTTCAATTAAAACTATAAATGGCATAAGAATAGTAGGAGTTCCTTGAGGTACTAAATGAGCAAATATATATTGTGTATTATTAATTCATCCATAGATTATAAATCTAATTCATATAGGAAGAGATAATGTTAGTGTTATAATAAGATGTCTAGTTCTTGTAAAAATATAAGGAATAAGCCCTAAAAAATTATTAAAAACAATAATAGAAAATAATCTGATAAATATAAAAGGGAATCTTTTTATATTTGATTTTAATAAAGTATTAAATTCTTTATATAAAGTAATATTAATCTTATTTCATAATAAAGATCAACGAGAAGGTATAGTTCAAAAAAGATTAGGAATTAGAAAAAGACCAATAAAAGTAGATAATCAATTTATTGGTAAAAATAAAATTGAAGAAGAAGGATCAAAAACAGTAAATAAATTAGTTATCATTTTCAAAAAAAATTAATTGGGAATTTTATTTTTTTATTAAAGTTAATTATAGAAGGAAGTTTAGAGAAAAAATTTAAGAATAAAAAAATAATATATATTAATAAAAAAAAAATAAATAAATAAAATCATAATATTGGGGCTATTTGAGGCATTAAAAAATATCAGATATTGATAATTTAAGTTTGACAAACTTAGGTTATAAATTTAAACTAATTTTTTGTTGAAAGTAAGTGATTTACTATAATAAACTTAAAAGGTTAACACTTTCATTTCAGTCATTCAACTAGGATTTTCTTATAAGAGAAATTCAATTTAAAAAGTTAGGAATAGAAATTCTTTCAATAACAATAGGTATAAATCTATGATTAGCTCCACAAATTTCTGAGCATTGACCAAAAAATAAACCAGCTCGATTAATAAGAAATCTAATTTGATTTAATCGGCCTGGAATAGCATCTGCTTTTACTCCTAAGGAGGGAATTGTTCATGAATGAATTACATCAGCAGCCGAGATTAAAATACGAATTTGAGTATTAAAAGGAAGGATTGTTCGGTTATCTACATCTAATAAACGAAAAGTAGAAAATTTAATTTCATTAAATGGAATTATATAAGAATCAAATTCTACTTGAAGAAAATCAGAATATTCATATCTTCAATATCATTGATGTCCAATAGTTTTTAAAGTTAATCTTGGATTATTAATTTCATCTAATAAGTAAAGAAGGCGTAGGGAAGGAAGAGCAATAAAAATTAAAATAAAAGTAGGGAGAATTGTTCATAAGATTTCAAGTATTTGATTTTCTAATAAAAATCGATTTGTAAAAGAATTAAAAAATAATGAAAGTATTATAAATCTTACTAATGTAGTAATTATAATTAAAATAATTATTGTATGATCATGAAAAAAAATTAATTGTTCTATTAAAGGAGATGCTCTATCTTGAAATCTTAAATATCTTCATGTTGCCATTAATATTTCTAAAAGATTTTATTTTCATATTAAAATTCTAAATTTTATGCATCTAATTCTGCCATTTTAGATTTTCTAAGAAAGGGGGGAATCTTGTAATAAAATCTTAAGTTTTATGCATTATAAAATCTCTGCCATCTTAGAAGTTAGAAATTATGGGAATTTCTATATATCTATGTGAAGAAGGAGGTAAATTTTGTTGTCATTCTAGAGAAGAAGATAAAGATATAGAATTAATTACTGGTCGTTTAGATATAAATCTTTCTCATACAATAAATATAAACATTAAAACAGCAATTAAAGATACTAAAGAGCCAATAGAGGATACTACATTTCAGGTTATGTAGGCATCTGGATAATCTGAATAGCGACGAGGTATTCCATTAAGTCCTAAAAAATGCTGGGGAAAGAAAGTAATATTAACTCCAATAAATATAATTAAAAAATGAATTTTTAGTCAATTAGGAGTGAGGGTAAGTCCTGTAAATAATGAAAATCAATGAGTAATTCCTGCAAAAATACCAAATACTGCTCCTATGGAAAGAACATAATGAAAATGAGCAACTACATAATAAGTATCATGAAGAATAATATCAATAGAAGAATTAGCAAGTACAATTCCAGTTAATCCCCCTATTGTAAATAAAAATACAAATCCTAAAGCTCAAAGTAAAGAAGGGCTATAATTAATTTGAGTACCATGAAGAGTTCCTAATCAACTAAAAATTTTAATTCCGGTAGGTACTGCAATAATTATAGTAGCTGAGGTAAAATAAGCTCGAGTATCTACATCTATTCCTACTGTAAATATATGATGAGCTCAAACAATAAATCCAAGTATTCCAATTGCTAATATAGCATAAATTATTCCAAGTGTACCAAAAGCTTCTTTTTTACCAGCTTCTTGATTAATAATATGAGAAATTATGCCAAAAGCTGGAAGAATTAAAATATATACTTCTGGGTGCCCAAAAAATCAAAATAAATGTTGATATAAAATAGGGTCTCCCCCTCCGGCGGGATCAAAAAAAGAAGTATTAAGATTTCGGTCAGTTAAAAGTATTGTAATAGCTCCTGCAAGAACAGGTATAGAAAGTAATAAAAGAATAGTTGTAATAAAAATAGATCATACAAATAATGGTATTCGGTCTATAGTTATTCCATTAGAGCGTATATTAATTACTGTAGTTATAAAATTAACAGCTCCTAAAATAGAGGAAACTCCAGCTAAATGAAGTGAAAAAATACCTAAATCAACTGATGCCCCAGCATGAGCAATATTAGCAGCAAGAGGAGGATAAACAGTTCATCCAGTACCAATTCCTCTTTCTACTATACCTCTTGATAAAAGTAATGTGAGTGATGGGGGTAAAAGTCAAAATCTTATATTATTTATTCGTGGGAAGGCTATATCAGGAGCTCCTAGTATAAGAGGAATAAGTCAGTTTCCAAATCCACCAATTATAATTGGTATAACTATAAAAAAAATTATAATAAAAGCATGAGTAGTTACTACTACATTATAAATTTGATCATCTCCAATAAGACTTCTTGGTTGACCAAGTTCAGCGCGAATAATTAATCTTAGTGAAGTTCCTACTATACCTGCTCATGTCCCAAAAATAAAATATAATGTACCAATATCTTTATGATTTGTTGAAAATAATCATCGTTGCAT